AACTTCGAGTTATTAACTGTATCCTTTACGAGTATGGCAAACCCATTTTGGGAATTTCTGACCCAAGTATTCAATTAATTCGCACCTGTTTAGTCCTGGATTTGGCCCAAGAAAAAAAAAGTGCTTCCGTTGAGGAGGCTCATCCCTCTTTTGTTGAAGTAAGTACAAAAGGTCTGATTCGAGATTTCTTACGAATCAACTTAGTGAAATCTCATAGTTCGTATATCCGAAAAAGAAATGATTCTTCAAGTTCTGGATTCATCTATGAAAATGCGTCAGAGTGGGCCAATACCAATATAAATCCATTTTATCTCAAGGCAAAAATCCAACAATCACTTAGACAAAATCAAGGAACTACTAGTACGTTATTGAATAGAAATAAGGAATTCCAATCTTCGATAATTTTATCATCACCTAATTGTTTTCGAATGGGTCCATTCAACAATGTAAAATATCACAATGTGATAAAAGAAAGAATTCAAAGAGATCCTCTCCTTTTCCTTAGGAATTCGTTGGGCCCTTTAGGAACAGCTCTTCAAATTTCGAATTTTTCTTCTTATTTATTTTACCATTGTATAACTCATAATCATATCTCGTTAACTAACTATTTGAAACTTGAGCTTGACAATTTAAAACGGACTGTTCAAGTAATTCAAAGTCAATATTATTTAATGGATGAAAAGGGGAGAGTTTATAATCCCAATCCGTGCAGTAACATCATTTTGAACCCATTCAATTTGAATTGGCATTTTCTTCATCATAATTATGATGAAGAAAAATCCACAATAATTAGCTTGGGACAGTTTATTTTTGAAAATCTATGTATAGCCAAAAACGGACCACACCTAAAATCGGGTCAAGTTATAATTGTTCAAGTCGACTCGCTAGTAATAAGATCAGCTAATCCTTATTTGACCACTCCAGGAGCAACTCTTCATGGTCATTATGGAAAAATCCTTTGCGAAGGCGATACATTAGTTACATTTATATATGAAAAATCAAGATCTGGTGATATAACCCAGGGCCTACCAAAAGTGGAACAAGTGTTAGAAGTGCGCTCAATTGATTCAATATCGATGAACCTAGAAAGAAGAGTTGAGGGTTGGAACACGCGTATAACACGAATTCTGGGAATTCCTTGGACATTTTTGATTGGTGCTGAGCTAACTATAGTGCAAAGTCGGATCTCTTTGGTTAATAAGATCCAAAAGGTTTATCGATCTCAGGGGGTACAGATCCATAATAGGCATCTAGAAATTATTGTACGTCAAATAACATCAAAGGTGTTGGTTTCCGAAGATGGAATGTCTAATGTTTTTTTACCTGGAGAACTTATTGGATTGTTGCGAGCGGAACGAGCAGGACGCGCTTTGGAAGAAGCAATTTATTACCAAGCCATATTATTGGGAATAACAAGAGCATCTCTTAATACTCAAAGTTTCATATCTGAAGCTAGTTTTCAAGAAACTGCTCGAGTTTTAGCAAAAGCTGCTCTCAGGAGTCGTATCGATTGGTTGAAAGGTTTGAAAGAGAATGTTGTTCTAGGGAGTATGATACCCGTTGGTACCGGATTCAAAGGATTAATGCGCTTTTCACGGCAACATAATACCATTTATTTGAAAACAAAAAAGAATAATTTATTTGGGGGGGAAGTGAGAGATATTTTGTTCTACCACAGAGAATTTTTTGATTCTTCCTCTTTCATTTCAAGGAATTTGCATGATCCCTCAGAAAAATCCTTTATTTATAGGATTTAATAATTCCTAAGTTTTCACTATTTTTGGTCATATGCACAGGGTTTGTTAATATTAATAGTATAGTAATGTAATAAAGATACTAACGAATAGAAGAATATTAACGGCTTAGTTCGTGTAGAAACGGAAAATCTCCGGTAAAAGAATAAGGTTCCATCGGAACAATTTTGTTCGGGGTACCTCATATCTCTTTTTTTTAACAAGACAAGAAGAGAGATAGAGAAGGCGTAGGAGAAATGACACGAAGATATTGGAACATAAATTTGAAAGAGATGATGGAATCCGGAGTTCATTTTGGTCATGGTACTAGAAAATGGAATCCGAGAATGGCACCTTATATCTCTGAAAAACGTAAAGGTATTCATATTACAAATCTTACTAAAACTGCCCGTTTTTTATCAGAAGCTTGTGATTTAGTTTTTGATGCAGCAAGTCAGGGAAAACAATTCTTAATTGTTGGTACCAAAAATAAAGCAGCTGATTCAGTAGCACGAGCTGCAATACGGGCTCGGTGTCATTATGTTAATAAAAAATGGCTCGGTGGTATTTTAACGAACTGGGCCACTACAGAAACGAGACTTCATAAGTTCAGAGACCTGAGAATCGAACAAAAGACGGGGGGGCTCACCCGTCTTCCGAAAAGAGATGCGGCCGTGTTGAAGAGACAGTTATCCCACTTGCAAACATGTTTGGGTGGGATTAACTATATGACGGGGTTACCCGATATTGTAATAATCGTTGATCAGCAAAAAGAATATACAGCTCTCCGAGAATGTATCATTTTGGGAATTCCAACGATTTGTTTAATTGATACAAATTGTGACCCGGATCTCGCAGATATTTCGATTCCAACAAACGATGACGCTATAGCTTCAATTCGGTTAATTCTTAACAAATTAGTATTTGCAATTTGTGAGGGACGTTCTAGCTATATACGAAATCCTTAATTAATATTAATAAGATAAATAATTTCTTTTTTGAATTTCCGAGATTTATGTAATCGCTTTCTATTCCTGAATCGTATAACATAAAAATCAGATAAAACATATGATAAAAATCATTTTGTGGATTTTATGTAATTAGTTGTTATCCAAACAAAAAATACAATTCAAGTGGGCAACTTGAAAAAGAGATGGTTGAATCAAAATAATTCCTTTTCAAATTTGATTTGTTTCAGAGGGCTATATGAATGTTCTATTATGTTCCATCAGCACACTAAAAGGATTCTACGATCTATCTGGTGTGGAAGTGGGCCAACATTTCTATTGGGAAATAGGAAGTTTCAAAGTCCATGGCCAAGTACTTATTACGTCTTGGGTTGTAATTGCTATCTTATTAGGTTCAGCTATTATAGCTGTTCGAAATCCACAAACCATTCCCACCGGGAGTCAAAATTTCTTCGAGTATGTCCTTGAATTTATTCGAGACGTGAGCAAAACTCAGATTGGAGAAGAATATAGTTCGTGGGTTCCCTTTATTGGAACTATGTTTCTCTTTATTTTTGTTTCTAATTGGGCGGGGGCGCTTTTACCCTGGAAAATCATAGAGTTACCTCAGGGGGAGTTAGCCGCACCTACAAATGATATAAATACTACCGTTGCTTTAGCTTTGCTTACGTCAGTAGCATATTTCTATGCCGGTCTTACTAAAAAAGGATTAGGTTATTTTAGTAAATACATTCAACCAACTCCAATCCTTTTGCCCATTAATATTTTAGAAGATTTCACAAAACCTTTATCACTTAGTTTTCGACTTTTTGGAAATATACTAGCGGATGAATTAGTAGTTGTTGTTCTTGTTTCTTTAGTACCTTTAGTAGTTCCTATACCTGTCATGTTCCTTGGATTATTTACAAGCGGTATTCAAGCTCTTATTTTTGCAACTTTAGCTGCGGCTTATATAGGCGAATCCATGGAGGGTCATCATTGACTTTTTATTTTTTATTCATAAAAAATAAAAAACAAGATAATAGAAAGAAAAATGAAATATTAAAGAAATGAAATAATAACTCAAATAAATCATTTAATAATATTTATTATTAATAATAAATAAATATGCATAAATAAACGAAAGATCAATTTCAAATGAATTCAATTTGAAGATGGTTCGAAAAACAATTTCTTTGGTTTATGTTATGAAAGAAACACATGTATATGTGAGATTCTAATTAGTTCTATCTTTTAGATAGAACTTACTCCATTTAATGTTAATGTGAATTTAGAATAAGTCTTCAAATCGAATTCCTTTTTCTTTTTCGTCTATAAATGGGAATTGAATGAAGAAAGAGACTAAATCAACAAAAATCGCATGAAGAATTCAAAAAAGGGTTCATAACTAAAAAAGACATGGAAAAACAAAAGTCGTATGAATTTACAAAAACTAGGAATTTAGGAATTACAAAATAGATATCGAAGTAGTTCTAATGATTCAATCTTCAATACTTTTATACTTTAATTCGGATCTCTTAGTTCCTTCGATTTACTAAATCTTTTCGATGCAATAATTAAGTCATAATTTTTTGGTTTATTGGATCATTGAGTATCATTAACCCTTTTTTTTTTGGTATGAGGAATTTATTATGGATCCACTTATTTCTGCTGCTTCTGTTATTGCTGCTGGGCTGGCCGTCGGTCTTGCTTCTATTGGACCTGGGGTTGGCCAAGGGACTGCTGCGGGTCAAGCTGTAGAAGGTATCGCGAGACAGCCCGAGGCAGAGGGAAAAATACGAGGTACTTTATTACTTAGTCTGGCTTTTATGGAAGCTTTAACCATTTATGGATTAGTTGTAGCATTAGCGCTTTTATTTGCGAATCCTTTTGTTTAATCTTTCATCTGAATCCTACTTTCATCTTAATACTTCTTAATACTAAATTAAATACTCAAAAAAAAGATGTGTTTTTCTTACTGTTCTGGGCTTGCTGTTTGCTTGTGCGAGTTGAAATTTATATCAAGAGTTAACTCCTACAATTACTTTTATTCGTTGGGACAATAACCATGGGAAGGAATAATTTGAGGATGAGGAATTATTATACTTATTCACTTTCTTCCTTCCCCCCCGATTTATTACTTCCCGTATTAATCCAATAGAATTTTTGGGGGGATAAAATCAAAATAACAAAAAATCGAAAAATAGAAAATTAGTCTATCTTATCTATAAGAGGAAATCCTATGAAAAATGTAACCGATTCTTTTCTTTCCGCGGGTCACTGGCCATCTGCTGGGAGTTTCGGGTTTAATACCGATATT